TTAATCGCTTTTGCAATTTGACGTTGTTGTTGGACTGTTACTCCTGTCGCTCGTCGTGGAAGAATTTTCCCTTGTTCTGTAATAAATAATTTTAATAAATCAATATCTTTATAATCAATTTTTTGATTACTTCCAATAGGTGCTAATTTTTGTTTTTGTGCTAACATAATTTTATTTTATTTCCTTATGAATAGTCGGTTTATTACAATGTGGACAATATTTTTTAAGTTCCATCCTTTGTGGATTATTTCGACGATTCTTTTGAGTTAAATACCGTGAAACACCAGCAGAACGTTTGTTTACATTTGTTCTACATTCGGTACATTCTAAAGTAATTAATATTCTAGTACCTTTATTTTTTGCCATAAAAATTCCTATAATAATAAATTTTAAATACTATTTTTACTTTATTATATTGCCTGAATATTAGGATATTATCAAGAGTTTAATACTCTATTTTAAATATATTTAGTTAAAAACTTCCAATTTTTAACTAAATATATTATATTTTACGAAATAAAAATATAACATATAAATATCTATTTAAATTAAAGTTATGGCAAATAATAAATCAGCAAAGAAGCGTATCTTAATAGCTAAACGAAACAATCTTCAAAATCGCTTTTATAAAAGTTCAGTAAGAACATTAACTAAAAAATTTTTAAAAGATTTAGATAGCTATAAAAATTCACAAAACGGGGCGGATAAAGAAAAATTACAAACTACACTAAATTCAATCTATAGTTTAATTGACAAAGGTTCTAAACGAAATGTTTATCATAAAAATACTGCAGCACGAAAAAAAGCAAAATTAGCAGCATTATTAAAAACTGTATAATTATAAAAAATTGAAAATTTTAATTTAATATAAACAAAATTACATTAAATTAAAATTTTCAATTTTTTATAAATTAAGAAAGTTAACCCTTCCAAATTACATTAACTCTTACTTAATTCATGAAAAACTTAGTTAAAGAATATTAACTATCTATAGTAAGAGAAACTAAGTACCACCAATATAACGTCTACACTTAAATTTTATTTATTTCCGAAAATAAGTCTTTATTTTCATCATGAAATTTATTATGAAAAGTTAAAAGATTAAATACTAAAAATAATGATTCTACCTTTGATTTGAAAAATATAAAACCAGACCAAGAATTTATTTTTCATAATTATTACCAATAACAACCCATATTGATTATTGTGTCGAAACTACATTACTAATAAAACGATTGAACTAATATATGATGAATTATACAACTGCTCTACCTGATTTTATAGAAATGCAACGAGTAAGTTTTTGTTGGTTTATTGCGCAAGGCTTAAATGAAGAACTAGCTAGTTTTTCACGCATTTATGATTTTAGCCAGAATACTGAATATGTACTATTTGGACAAGAATATAGTTTAGTAAAACCGATTTATAATATAGTACGAGCTAAAAAATATACGGCCAATTATTCAGCCCAACTTGTTATTCCATTAGAAGTGAGGAATAAAAAAACAAATATCATAAAATACCATAGCAAATTTCCGATTATCAACTTACCATTAATGACTAGTTCAGCTACATTTGTTATTAATGGGTGTGAACGGGTTATTGTTAGCCAGATTATTAGAAGCCCGGGTGTATATTTTGAAAAAAATAAACATCAAAAGAAAAATAAAAAAGTTAAAAGAATACTCTCTAGTGAAATAGGGAAATTAAAAGATTTTACACCCCCAAGTGAAATTTTACCTACTGAAAGTAGGTTATATTTCTTAAAATCAAGAGTTAAGAAAAAATTAATTAGTGATAAAAAAAAGAAAATAAGATTTATTAAAAAAGAAGAAGATTGGAACTGGCAAGGGGAAGCCATCAATCTTTACTCATTTAAACAAATAAAAGATTACGAAATAAATTTTAGCTTGTCATTTATTGAGTGTTTCAAAGTTTATAAAAGTTTAATTGAAACAAATAATTTATCTACAAAATTAAAGCGAATTAATATCTATTTAAAATGGTTAAAGTTTTTATTACACGCAAATCATCCGAAAAATACATCTCAGATTTCTTTAATCGTAAAATGTTTCAATTTATTAACTCAGTTACTTGTTATATCTAAGATTTCAAAAACAAAAACTAGTAAAATCTCATTAAAAGAATTTAACCAAATTAAATTATTATATAATGAGCTATTTGAAAAATCAGAGTATTTACTTAGTTTAAATAGACATACGGAAATACTTAATTTTTTACTTAGAGATTTAGAGAATTTTACCTCTCTTAATAACTTTAATTTTTTAAAATTAAATATTACATCTAAGATCAATTCAGTTATCCAAAATAACACCGTACAATCAAACTTATATTTTACTAATAGCTTTAAAGAGCTTATTAAATTTAAATATAACTTTACAAAAAACGAAAAAGATAAAAAAAGAAAACAATCTCAAGCGAAAATATTTAAGAATAAAACAAAATATTTAAAGACAAAATCTAAAATTATTCAATATAAAAATGACCATTTAATAAAAGATATTTATAAAAGAAAATATGAAGAAAAAGAGTTATACACGGCGACGTTAATTCCTGAATATGGGTCATGGATAAGGTTTGGTTTTCAAAAAAATACAAAAATTAATGTAGCAAAATATCCTATAAAAAACCAAGAAGATGAAATTATTATTCAACTTGATAAAGTTACACAAAAACCCATTATTCATTTATTAAAAGAAATGGGTGTGACAGATTTAGAAATTTGTCAAAATCTACAAAATTCTGAATTTTTCTATTTTAATAAACCGATCTTAACCTCTTCACTATCGCAAGAAAATAAATTATTACGCTTTAATTTAGAGAAAAATTATTACAAAAATATTTCGGAATTTTCTCGGATTTTCGATCCTTCTTATTACCGTTTAGGGAAAATTGGTCGTTCAAAGTTAAATAATCGCTTAGATATTAAACTTTCAAAACGTATTGTGACTATTACTTATGAAGATATATTTGCAATAATTGATAAATTAATAACATTGTCGACTTCGAAACAGGTCAGTGATGATATTGACCATTTAAAAAATCGTCGAGTTCGCTCAGTTGGGGAATTATTACAAAATTTATTCCGTATTGGTTTTCAAAGATTATTACGAAAATTACGCAGTCAAACTAATAAAACATATTCTAGCCAGTTATCAAGTTTTAATATAGTTGGAGCAACTATTCGAGAGTTTTTTGGGGCAAGCCAATTATCTCAATATATGGATCAGACAAACCCATTATCTTCATTAACACATAGACGAAGAATTAGTGGGTTAGGGCCTGGTGGCTTTGATAGAGACCGTATTAGTTTTGCAGTACGTGATATACACCCTAGTCATTATGGACGAATTTGCCCAATTGAAACACCGGAAGGTCAAAATGTTGGTTTAATTGCTTCACTAACAACATGTGCAAGGGTTAACGAATCAGGATTTTTAGAAACACCTTTCTGGAGAGTTATTAATGGAAAAGTAATTAAAACTGGAAACCCTATTTATTTAACAGCAGATATTGAAGATTTTTATAAAATTGCTCCAGCTGACATTTCGACAAATGAAGAAAATTATTTAACAAAAAACTTAATCCCAATCCGTTACAAACAAGATTTTTTAACAGTTACACCATCTGAAGTAGACTTCATTGCTGTTTCTCCAATTCAAGTTGTTTCAGTAGCGGCTTCATTAATTCCATTTTTTGAACATGATGATGCAAACCGAGCGTTAATGGGCTCAAATATGCAGAGACAATCTGTACCATTATTGTTACCACAAAAACCGATTGTTGGAACAGGACTAGAAAATCAAATTGCTTTAGACTCAGGTATGGTGATAAATGCCCAACGAGGGGGTATTGTAGAATCTGTATCAGCAAATAAAATTGTTATTCGTGAGGATTCAGGTCGACATTATAAATATGACTTACAGAAATATCAACGATCAAACCAAGAAACTTGTATTAATCATAGACCGATTGTTTGGGAAGGTGAAAAAATTAAATCTGGTCAGATGTTAACTGATGGTCCAGGTATTATAAATAGTGAGCTTTCTTTAGGTCAGAATGTTTTAGTAGCTTATATGCCATGGCAAGGGTATAATTTTGAAGATGCAATTTTAATTAATGAACGTTTAGTTTATGAAGATATTTTTACATCTATTCATATTGAACGATACGAGATTGAAATTGATAGAACAGCAGAAATGTCGGAGCAAACGACAAATAATATCCCTAATTTAAGTGTTTCTGATGTTCAGAATCTAAATGAAGATGGAATAGTTACAGTTGGAACATTTGTAAAACCAGGTGATATATTGGTAGGAAAGATTATTCCTAAAGATGATTCTGAACAATTACCAGAATCTAAATTACTTCGAGCGATATTTGGGGCAAAAGCTAAAGGCGTTCGTGATACCTCTTTTAGAATGCCTGAAGGTGAATACGGAAGAGTAATTGAAACATTAACTTTTAATCGTCGAACAAAACTAGCTTATAAATTTGAGAAAATTCAAATTTTTATTGCACAAATAAGAAAAATTCAAGTGGGGGATAAAATTGCAGGTCGACATGGAAATAAAGGAATAATTTCTCGTATTTTACCTCGTCAAGATATGCCTTTCTTACCTGATGGAACTCCTGTTGATATTATTTTAAACCCACTAGGTGTTCCGTCAAGAATGAATGTTGGGCAATTATATGAATGTTTACTGGGTTTAGCTGGACATAAATTAAATCGTCGATTTAAGATTTTACCATTTGATGAAATGTATGGCTCAGAAGTTTCTCGTATTTTAATTAACAAAAAATTACGACAAGCTTCAGTTGAAAATGACGAAGCATGGTTATTTAATCCTTATTCTCCTGGTAAAATGGTCTTACTTGATGGAAGAACAGGTAAAGAGTTTGATAACCCAATTACAGTGGGTAATGCATATATGTTAAAACTAATCCATTTAGTTGATGATAAAATGCATTCACGAGCAACAGGGCCGTATTCCTTAGTAACACAACAGCCTTTAGGTGGGAAGGCGCAACATGGAGGTCAGAGATTTGGTGAAATGGAAGTATGGGCACTTGAAGGGTTCGGAGCGTCTTTTACATTAAAAGAATTGTTAACAATTAAATCTGATGATATGCAAGGACGAAATGAAACTCTAAACTCTATAATTAAGGGTCAACCAATACCAACTTCTGGAGTACCTGAATCCTTTAAAGTTTTAGTACAAGAATTAAGATCCATTGGTTTAGACTTAAGCACATATCGAATTGATGAATTTAGTTCAGATCAATCTTATGAAATTGAATTAAATTTAATTGAAAAATACAACCCATTATTAAAAACATTTTCTCATACATCAAATATAAATAATATTTCATTTTAAAAACTCATTATGATAAGGTCTGAAAAAGAATTTGATTATATAAAAATAAAATTAGCTTCTCCTATGAGAATATTACAATGGTCTCATAGGAAATTACCAAACGGTCAATTTGTTGGGGAAGTTCAAAAATCTGAAACAATTAATTATCGAACATTTAAACCAGAAATGGATGGGTTATTTTGTGAGAGGATTTTTGGTCCTAGTAAAAGTTTAGAATGTGCTTGTGGAAAATATAAACGAGTTAGGTATGAAGGTTTAATATGTGAACGTTGTGGTGTAGAATTGACAGAATCTCGTGTTCGACGTCATCGAATGGGACATATCAATCTAATTTATCCTGTTACGCATGTTTGGTACACGAATAGTCGTCCCAATTATATTGCTTTATTGTTAGAAGTAGAGCAGTGTGAGAAACGTTTAGATACGGGTTGGACAGAATTTGCAGACTCAAAAGATCTTAAAGAAAAGGATAATAAGGATATACCAGAATATCCTTCTTCAAGCCTTGAATGTCGGAATTACTTAACAAGTCCAAAAGCACTTTTAAATTGTAAAGAATTTCTTAAAGACAAGTCTAAAGCAAAAAAATCTAATCTTGTAAATTTTTATGATGAACGAATAAAACGAATAAAACTAGCATCACTTGCTTATTTTATTGCTGAAGATGAAATTGCATTTTATGGCTTGCATTGGGATTTGCAACAATACAGACGCTGTAGAGAATTAGGTTTTACAGGTTATCCATTAAAACCATATTCAAAATCACGGAATAGACGTAGAAACACACCAAAATATTTATTGCGATCAACACCCAATTATTTAATTGGTGCAGTTTTAATCAAACGTGAATTAGAAAAATTAAATCTTGACCAAGAAATAATTAAGACGCGAAACTTTATTATGCTTTGTAGTAAAGTACTTCATCAAGAACAGCCATTTTATAATTTTTCACACTGGTCTAAAAAATGGGAATATCAACGAATTTATAAACTACGTGACCAGTCAATTAAACGAATCCGAATTTTAGAAAATCTATTAACTACAGGTGCAAACCCAGCCTGGATGATTATCACAATATTGCCAGTTATTCCACCTGCCTTACGGCCAATGATTCAATTAGAAGGTGGGCGTTTTGCAACATCCGATTTAAATGAATTATATAGACGTATTATTACACGTAATAATCGCCTTTTACGTTTACTAGAAATTGACGCACCGCAATTAATCATTCGAAATGAAAAACGAATGTTACAAGAAGCTGTTGACACATTAATTGATAATGGTAAAAGAGGAAAAATTGCATTAAGCGCTAGTAACAGGCCCTTAAAATCTTTATCAGATATCATAAAAGGGAAACACGGGCGTTTCCGTCAAAATTTACTTGGGAAACGAGTAGACTATTCGGGTCGATCAGTAATTGTAGTAGGACCAAGCCTGAAATTAAATCAATGTGGATTACCATATGAAATGGCCATTGAATTATTCCAACCGTTTATAATTCGAGAATTAATAAATCAAGGTTTGGCAAGTAATATGAAAGTTGCTAAAAATTTACTTCAACAAAATGAACCAATTATTGATCCAGTTCTTGAAAAGGTATTAGCAAACCATCCAATTTTTTTAAATCGAGCACCTACACTACATAGATTAGGAATTCAAGCTTTTGAACCAATTATTGTTCAGGGTCGAGCAATTAAGTTACACCCGTTAGTTTGTTCAGCCTTTAACGCAGATTTCGATGGTGATCAAATGGCTGTTCATGTTCCTTTATCAGTCGAAGCTCAAGCAGAATGTTATATGTTAATGTTAGCTCCTTATAATTTCTTATCACCTGCAAATGGTGAGCCAATTATTATGCCAAGTCAAGATATGGTATTAGGTTGTTATTATTTAACTGTAAATAATATTAAAGGTTTACTAGGTTCTAACCATTATTTTGCTGATTTAAATGACGTTATATTAGCTTATAACCAAGATCAAATTGAAATCCATACGTCAATTTGGGTTCGTTATAAACATGAAATTTCGAAACCTTCAAATTTTATAAAAAAAGTAAAATTAAAAGATGAAAGTTATATTGAATATTATGAAAATCTGCAAATTCGTAAAGATAAAAATGATAAAACAATTGTTCAATATTTACAAACGACAACTGGACGTGTTCTTTTAAATTATACAATTCAAACAACTTTAAATATTGAATTATAAAATTTAATCGTTAAAAAAATAATGAGTCAAAAAGATTATGAAAGATTATAGTTATAAAAATACACTTATCAATAAAAAACAATTAAAAGAACTATTAGCATGGAGTTTTTCAAAGTATGACTCAATGCAAGCTTCTTTATTGGCAGATGAATTAAAGTATCTTGGGTTTAAATATGCTACACAAGCAGGTATTTCAATTAGTATTGAAGACTTAAAAGTTCCTGCAACAAAAAATGAAATGTTAGAAAAGGCAAACAAAGATATTTTAAATGCAGAGAAAATTTGTCTAAAAGGAAAGATTACTGATGTAGAACGATTTCAAAAAATTATTGATACATGGAGTATTGCAAGTGAGTCATTAAAAGATAATGTAGTCTCTTATTTTAAGACGTATGACCCCTTAAATTCAGTATATATAATGGCTTTCTCGGGAGCTCGAGGGAATTTATCACAAGTTCGACAACTTGTAGGGATGCGAGGGCTTATGGCTGATCCAAGCGGTGAAATCATGCGTGTACCTATTAAGAAGAATTTTCGGGAAGGGTTAACAATTACTGATTATTTAATGTCAGGTTACGGAGCGCGAAAAGGTATTGTAGATACCGCTCTAAAAACAGCAAATTCAGGGTATTTAACTCGACGATTAATTGATATTGCCCAAGACATTATTATTCGAGAAAAAGATTGTTCAACCTCTTCTTCCTTTTTAGTTGATACTCAAAATAAAATAGATCAAGAACAAATTATTGGGAGAATATTAGCAAAATCAGTTTACGATTTAGAAACTAAGAACTTAATTGCTGAGACTAATACACAAATTACAGTAAAATTATTAGAACTCTTTAAACAAAAACAAATTTCAAAATTCCATATTCGTTCACCATTAACATGTAGTTTATACCATTCTATTTGTCAAATGTGTTACGGATGGGATTTATCTAACCAGAATTTAGTTGATCTTGGTGAAGCGGTCGGTATTCTTGCTGGACAATCCATTGGAGAGCCTGGTACTCAACTGACAATGCGGACTTTCCATACAGGAGGAATTTTTACTTCCGAAGCTAGACAACAAATTATTAGTCCAACAAATGGTATTGTTAAATTTTCTAAGATCTTAAAAACCATTATTTTACGTACAAATCGAGGTGATGATGTATTAGTTACTAAAAATTCAGGGTCTTTAATCGTAATTCCAGAGCAACCAAATGAAAAAATTACCCAAGTAGAATTGTTACGAAATACGATGTTATTTGTAAAAAGTAACCAATACATTAAAAAATCAGCAATAATAGGAGAGCTAATTAGCGCAGAAAAACAAACATTAACCGAAAGAAAACCAATCTTAAGTGATACGGCTGGAGAAATTTTTATTCCTAGGTTAAAAACACGAACTAACTTAACAACACAAAATCGTTTATTATGGATCTTGTCTGGGCAAGTATATCAAGCCCCGAGTAATTCATTTTTAAATTTTTATACCGACCACAAAATTAATAAAAATAGTTACATCTTCAGAACAAAATTAATAAACCAGTACTCTGGTTATATTAAAAGAGTCGGTAAGAACAAAAGTGTTTTAGAACAAAAAATTCAAATCACAAATGATACATATTTTCTAGAAAATACATATAGTCAGAAAATTCTTAATCCTAAAAACAATAAAAATTATCTAATTAACTCAGCTAATTCAAAATATCTAATTACGCTAGAAGATTCAAACTATAAAAATTGGAAGCGGTGTAAAAAATATAAACCGTTTATAAGTTCGTTTAATAATAAATTTAAAACCCTAACAGGGGGGATTATGTATTATGACCAACGAATTAAACAAAAATCTGAAACTTTAGATAAATTTATTTCATATAATATCCCTTATGAAATAACCAAAGACGACTATGAAAGAATTAGTAAAAGTCATTACGATACATATTTAAAAAATTTAGAATCAAAAATTGATAAGAATGGTTTCGTTTTCTATAAAAACTTTTTAAATTTCCAAGAAATGGAAAGTATCTTTTTAAGATTAAAGTTAAAAAAGAAAATTATTCAAAATTCTTTAATTTGGTTACCAGAAGAAACGTATAAATTAAATTGTGATAAAAATATTCTATTAGTTGAAAATGGGAATTTTATATCGGAGAATTTTGAGATTATTCCAAATATTAGTTCAAAGACTGCAGGGATCATAAGTGTTTCACAGAAAAACAATATAATTGAAGAAATTGCAATTAAAGCAGGTTTTGTTTATCAAGGGAAACAATTTGAGCAGGTCGATAAGAATGTATATTACCCAGGAGAAGTTATTTTTAACAATATTCAAATAACTCAACCATCATTGTGTGAAAATATTTCAAATAAGACAAATAATCAACTATTAATTAGACCTTTTAACATTTACGAAATCCCTAAAGAAAAAAGTTTTAAATCAATTTTTAATACTGATACAAACTCTGAATCAATTTTCCAAGTAGAAAATAAAATTAATTATTTATATAAAACGAATCAAAAAATTAAAACTTCAAGCAGTATAAATTTAATTTCTCAAAGTATCAATCTAAACTCAAAAAACTCTTCACAAAATAATATTACAATTGAACTATCAAATTGTTTTAAACAAAAACGGTTAAATCTTAAAGTATTAGAAAAATTAGTTTTAAACCAGTATATTCCAGCACATTTAAAATATACAAATTTACAATCTTCTCTAAATATTGAAGCGGACCAATTTATTGATGCATATACGACTTTAGGTTATCTTGAGTCCTTAACACCTAATTCGTTAGAAATCGTAAAATTTAAATCAAAACGATCTAATAAAAAACAAATCTTTTTAATTTCTAATAATGATTGTATTACTGTTCCCAAAGAAAAAGGGAAAAATAGAACAGTTAATGAATTAATTATTGATAATATTAAAGTAAATCAAACAGGAAAAGTTTTAATTGACAATGGGGAATTTTTAACAATACAAAAAGGACGTCCATATTTCTTCCCAAATTGTAAAACAGAGGATAGTCGAGAAAAAACAGATTTAGAGTATAAATTCTTAACATTAAATCACCCTACTATTCAGAATAAAGAAAATATTTTCTTAAATTACTATGATATTACAAAACGATCATTAGTAGAGCGACTTGACCCTTATAAAAAATCCCATGGGTTTAAAGTCAAGTTTTCAAAAATGTTCATGAAAAAAAATGGGAAATTTTATAGTTCACCAATACCATTATTCCTAAAAAATTTCTCTGTAGAGAAAGAAAACCAGATAGCTTTATCAAAAAATAATATAAAAAACTTTAAGATTGAAAATACAGAGCTAAAAATTAAACAATGTCTTCCATTATTATTGAAGAATTCTGATTTAATTGACAACAAAATTAAACGAAATAATTCTTTTGAAACGAATTTAACGGGTCTAAAATTTTTAAAATATCCATTTAATAAATCTATTGGAATTCACTCACTGACAGAAGATTATTTTGAAGAAGAAGTAAATAGTGTTTATTGTAAAAACGGTGAATTCATAGAAAAAGGTGAGGTAATTGGTTTATTAAATTTTGAAAAAGAGATTACTGGAGATATTGTTCAAGGTTTACCACGAATCGAAGAACTTTTAGAAGCCCGAAAAAAGAAACCAACTAATAAACATTTAGCAACAAACCAGAAAAAAAGTTTATTAATTCAAAAAACTAGTATCGATTCTGGGTTTGAATTTCAAAAACTTGGTACAACGATCAAAGAAAATGATAAAATTAACCCACATAATTTATTAAAAATCTATTTTAATTATTATGGAATAAAAAAACAATTTTTCTCTAACGAAGAAACATTTACAACTTCTTATCGTTTAACGAATAATTATGAAGCAAGTTATAGAACATTTAAAAAGATTCAATTATTAATCTTAAATGCTGTTCAATCTGTTTATGAATCACAGGGTGTGTCAATCGCAAATAAGCATTTGGAAGTTATTATTAAACAAATGACTACAAAAGTTTTAATTACACATGAAGGCCATACACCATTATTACCACGTGAAGTTGTTGATTTATACCACATTCAATATATTAATGAAATTATTGAAGCGCATAATAAGCGCCCAGCTTACTATGTACCATTGCTTTTAGGTATTACAAAAGCTGCATTAAATAATCCAAGTTTTATTTCAGCAGCAAGTTTTCAAGAAACAACACGTGTTTTAACAAAGGCGGCTATTGAAGGGCGAGTAGATTGGTTACGTGGATTAAAAGAAAATATTATTATCGGACATTTAATACCATCCGGTACAGGCTATCAAAGTTATACAAATTGTTTTAATGCACCCATGCAAAACAAGACAAAAATTAACATGGAGAAAATAAAAATAAAAATCTAGGCTTATTTCTTTTCAATCTGTTATTGTTCGCTTATACTAGAGTAAATTACTAATTATTTAATTAAGGAGTTATAAAATTTTATGGCTGATGTTAACTTAGCCCAATTATTGGAAGCAGGTGTTCATTTTGGGCATAAAGCTTACCGTTGGAACCCAAAAATGTTTCCGTATATTTATACGGAACGAAATAATATTCACATTTTAGATTTAGTACAAACAGCCCAATTACTAAAACGGGCAAACGCATATGTAGCAAAAGCAGCGTCTGAAGATAAAACATTTTTATTCGTTGGGACAAAGCGACAAGCAAGTGCAGTAATTGCTCAACAAGCAAACCGTTGTAATTCATACTACGTAAACCATAGATGGTTAGGTGGTATGTTAACAAATTGGGTTACTTTAAAAAGTCGAATTGAACGATTAAAAACATTAGAACAACAAGAAGTTGATGGAGTTTTTAATTTATTACCAAAAAAAGAAGCCTCTTTAAGATTCAAGGAATTAGAAAAATTACGTAAACATTTAAATGGTGTCAAAAACATGAGCAGATTGCCTGACGTTGCCATTATCATAGATCAAAAACGTGAGATGACAGCCATTCAAGAATGTCGTAAGTTAGGTATTCCAATTATTTCAATTTTAGATACTAATTGTGATCCTGATTTAGTTGATATTCCAATTCCAGGGAATGATGATGCGGTTCGGTCAATTAAATTAATTTTAAATTCATTAACAGATACAATAAATCAAAATAGATCTGTTTAAAAATAAGATAAAAAATTATTGAGTGATAGTATAGTTTTTAAAAAAGATATATTTAAAATATATCTTTTTTAAAAAAGGTGATTTATGTTAATGATACTTTACCACCAGCTTCTTCAATTTGTTTTTTTGCATCTTCAGCTGCATCTTTACCTAATGCTTCTTGAACCATTTTAGGAGCAGATTCTACAAGTTCTTTTGCTTCTTTTAAACCTAAACCAGTTAAAGTTCGAACAACTTTTAATACAGCGATTTTTTTATCAGCTGGAACTTCATCTAACATTACGTTAAATTCTGTTTTTTCTTCTACCTCTTCAGCTGGAGCTGCTGCTGCTGCCATAACAACACCACCACCAACACTTGCTGATGCATCAACACCAAAAGTTTCTTCAATTGCTGTTACTAATTCTGATGCTTCTAATAAAGTTAATGTTTTTAACTCTTCAACGATTTGGTTAATTTTATCTGACATAAAAATTTTTCAGTTAATGTATATATATATTTTTTTTTATAAATGAGTATTCAATTAAAATTAAATGCCTTAATCAAACGCATTTAAATCTAGTTGAATAGAGGGGCCCATACTTGAACAAATAAATAAACTTTTAAAGTATTTACCTTTAACACCCGATGGACGGTTTTGTTCTATGGATTGGTATAATGATGTTAAATTTTCCATTAATTGGTTTTTTGAAAAATTTGCTTTTCCAAAACTCACATGTACAACACCAGTTTTATCTGCTTTATATTCAAATTTTCCTTTTTTAAAATCAGATAATGTTTCTGTTAAAGTTGTACTTACAGTTCCTGATTTAGGTGATGGCATTAAACCTTTCGGTCCTAAAACTCGTCCTAGTTTTGCTAGTTTTGGCATCATATCTGGTGTGGCAATTAATAAGTCAAAATTAATAGTACCTTGACTAATATCATCAATTAATTCTTGGCTACCAACAATGTCAGCCCCACCTTCTTTAGCTTCGTTGAAATTAGCTTCACTTGTTAAGACAGCAATACGCATCGATTTACCAACACCATGTGGTAAAGTTACAGTTGTACGTAATTGTTGATCTGCATATTTAGGGTCAATATTTAAGTTAGCGTGTAATTCAACAGATTCAATAAATTTAGCCGTTGCAGTCTCTTGAAGCAAATTAATTGCTTCTTCTAAACTTGAATGAACGACATTTTTAGTTTTTTTAAGGTTTTCGTTTTGACGTCGGGATAATTTTCGCATATAATTTCTTTCTTAAAAACTTATAAACTTAAACGTTAATCTATAACTGTAATACCCATATTTCGGGCAGTACCTTCAACAATTCTCATTGCACTACTTAATTTAGTAGTATTTAAATCTGGTAATTTAATATTAGCAATCTCTTCTAATTGTGCTTTCGTAATTGATCCAACATTCACTCGGTTTGGAGTTGATGAACCTTTTTTAACTTTTGCTGCATTTGCTAATAGAACAGATGCAGGTGGTGTTTTAAGAAGAAAAGTATAACTTCGATCTTCATAAACTGAAATTTCTACTGGAATAATAAGTCCAGCCTTTTCAGCTGTTCGAGCATTATATTCTTTACAAAAGGCTGCAATGTTTACACCATGTTGACCTAAAGCTGGGCCTACTGGAGGGGCTGGAGTAGCTTTTCCAGCAGGTAATGCTAACTTAATCAATGCAGTTATTTTTTTTGCCATATAATTTTATTTTTATTTCTTGATAAAATAGAGATATATTATTTTAACTTTAATTAATTAAATATTTAACATTTTTATTAGTAAAATATCAAAATGTAAATATTTTTAAAATTAATCAGTTACGGAAATTTTAAATCACTAAAATTCTATTTTCAAAAATACACCTCTTATTTTTAAGAGAAACGCGTCCTGAAGGACTTGAACCCTCGACATCTAATTTTGGAGACTAGCGTTCTACCAACTGAACTAAGGACGCATATTATTATTATTATTGTAATATATATATATTTAAAAGACAAGGCTTCTATTTTTAGGTTATTATAAAGACTAAATTTTAATAAATATGAAAAATACTGATAATCAAGTCCAGTTTTCACTTCCAAAAACCCCTTTACCACACAATTTTGTAGCAGAAAAAATTGTATTAAGTTGTTTATTAATTAATTATGAAGCAATTGAAATTACAATGAAAACTGTTCAGGCTGAAACTTTCTATTTTATAAATCATCAAGAAATTTATAAAGCTATTATAGAAATGTACCGTAAGAAAGTTCCAATAAATGTATTTTCAGTAAATGATTTTTTAAAAGAAACTGGGTGTTTAAAAAAAATTGGAGGTACAAAAGTTTTATTAGAACTTCTAAATCAAATACCCAATTTAGTTTATTTGGAGGAATACATTCAACTAATTCAAGATAAATTTTTACGCCGTGCACTGATTAATTTAGGATATGAAGCAATTAACTCAGCATATATTACAAATATTCCATTAGAAAAAATTTTAAATGATTTCGAAAAAAAATCATTTGCATTAACGAATGAACTCACAAAGGAAAAACAATTTACTACTGCCGAACTCTTCTCAACAGTTTTTTTAGAATTAAAGCAAAAAGCCTTAAAACCTGATTTACCAGGAATCGCATCTGGATTTTATAATTTAGATGCATTAACTCAAGGTTTTCAAAAATCAGATTTAATTATCCTTGCAGGACGACCTTCAATGGGAAAAACAGCTTTTGTTTTAAATTTAACTGAAAATATTCTTAAACAATATAAATTACCAGTTGTATTTTTTAGCCTTGAAATGTCAAAAGAACAATTAATTTACCGTTTACTATCGAATGAAACTGGGATAAGTCAAACCCGATTAAAACTTGGAAATTTATATAAAGAAGATTGGTATGAACTAAAAGAAAGGATTCAAGAATATTCTCAATTACCATTTTTTATTGATGACCAACCAAATTTAACAACATTAAATATCCGTTCTCGAATAAAAAAAATTTTGTTTGAACAAAATAAAATTGGATTAATTATTATTGACTACTTACAGTTATTACTTAGTTCAAAAACAAAATCTGAAAACCGTGTACAGGAAATTTCACAAATTACACGAACACTTAAGAACATTGCCAAAGAATTCCAAATTCCAATCATTGCATTATCACAGTTAAGCCGGAATGTGGAAGGTCGTGTAAATAAAAGACCAGTTTTATCAGATTTACGTGAAAGTGGTTCTATTGAACAAGATGCTGATTTAGTATTAATGTTATATCGAGAAAATTATTATAATTCAACAACAACAAATGAAAATATTACTCCTGCCGAATTGATAATTGCAAAACATCGAAATGGTCCATTAGGAGTAGTTGACCTTCTATTTCAAGACGATCCTACGAAGTTTTTTAATACCTTACCTAATTCGTAATAAAATGGGGAGACCCGGATTCGAACCGGGGACACGAGGATCTTCAATCCACTGCTCTACCAACTGAGCTATCCCCCCTTAATATATATTATACTACATTCTCCCTAAAATAACAATATTCATCTTGTTATTTTAGGGAGAATGTAGTATAATATATATTAGATATAGTAACGAATATAATTTATCTAATTAATTTACATATGTCAGGATTGTAAAATAGCAGCATAAAATTAAAAATATAAGTTAGTATTCTAACTATATCTACTTTTTTTTATATTTAATTATTGGGGCTTCTGTTATTCTCACAAAAAACAGTAACACTTTGTAAGAAAGTAAAAAAGATTTGAATACCAAAACTTTCTTTTTATTAAATATTGAATAACTAAATTAGAAACTGTATGTTACTGAACTTCATATATATTATTTACCACTTTTTAACTTTCAGTATAAGAATGGAAACAAAAATTCTATTAATTAATGTTTTAATTTTTATAATTAAGAAATAAAAAATTGTAATAATCTCATAATTTGGTAAATACTTCTCTGATTTATAGTATAAATTGGTATATTTTGTTTATTCGCTAAATTTTTTAGTCGAAAATTCTGTCTCAAATGTTTTTTCAAACCTATAATAAGATTTGCCTGTCTAATTTGAGTTGTAATAATTACTTTATTACCAAGTTTTACCAAAATTTCGCGGATTAAATTTTTTGATAAAGAATAAGGGTAAATAATCAAAGTCGTGTTTTTCAAATGAAGTAAATCTCGACCTTTTGGTTGATTATTTGTAAACCAATGTTTATGAATTGAAATCATCTCTTTGTTCATAAACTGTGAATTTTTTATTAAAAAATCACTTTTTAGTGCTTGATAATTGATCTTAAGTTTTTGGTTTTGACTTATTCTACGAATTTGAGAAATATTAAAGTTTCCACGTAGAATTAAATCAACAGAGTTTTCAACATTTTCATGGATTGTCCAAGAATAAGTATTATTTACTTCAATTGCAAGCTGAAAAGCCGGGTAGGATTTTCGCTCTAAAATACTTTTCTGAGTTCCACGTCTTTTAGCCTCTTCGTCACTTATTGTCACATACTGAATACCGCCAATTAAATCTGACAATGAAGGATTTTTAATCAGATTTTCTAAACAATTGCCATGTGTTGTACCGACTAATTGTACACCTTTCTCGGCAATTGTACGTGCGGCTAAAGCTTCAAGTTCAGTACCGATTTCATCAATAACAATAACTTGAGGCATATGGTTTTCAATAGCTTCCAACATTATTTTATGTTGAAGTTCAGTTTTTGGTACTTGCATCCGACGGGCTCGACCTATACCACTATGTGGTAC